TCATGATTCAATGGGTCAGATCCACTTACTTTTTACTTTTTCTTTATTTCTAATTTTATGGTGGGTTTGTTTTATAGGAACATTGGAGAAGCAGGAATACTTGAGTTTGACGATTAACAATAGGGATGGATTGGATATCTAGAATATTTATGTATTAAGTCAAGACAAAATGAATAATGAGACATGAAGAAAGAGGGTTACTATGTCACTACAAAATGGACTCTCCACAATTATGAAAATGAATAAATTTCAACTTTATAACTTACGATCCATAATCTAATTAGAATTCATTATACTGGTGATTACCTTTTTTTTTTTTTTAGAACTATTAACAATGGAAAACGAAGACTAAGACTTGAGTTTAATGAAAAAGCCCTTTATCGGATTTGAACCGATGACTTACGCCTTACCATGGCGTTACTCTACCACTGAGTTAAAAGGGCCTGTTTATTCAATTTAAAAAATTTAATAGTTTTAATTAAATTATGAGTTTACTACATATATATATAGATATAATATAATATAATAGACATATACATATCTACATATATGTATAAGAGCTCATTATCAACATAGAGTTAAGATATTTTCTTCAATCATGTGATGGGGGGATTCATATCCCGAGCCAAATTCCATAAAAAAAAAAATGTCTAGCGTTTTTGAATTTTTTGGTTTAATATGAGATAGTGATAGGCATATCTCATCTGAACGATGAACGAAGAAATTAGTTAAAATTGAATGAAGAAAAAAAAAAAGAATATTATAATAATAATAAATATTATTAAATATTCTTTTTATCCCTTTTTTCTGTCGGATCAAGCACTACCCTAACTAAGGGAATCCTACTACTATAACTTTGTTTAATTAATCTGTATATATTATTATGTATTATAATACTATGCTATGCATTGTATTATAATACATAATAATATATATATCTATATTAATCCGTATTGTAAATTAAAGTTATCTAGATTTCTGTATATTAATATTAAAAATTTCAAAGTAGATAAAGACTCTTTTGATCTAGTTATATAATATATTATAATTATATTGTATATTGACAATTCCAAAAAAACTTATCATACTATCAGCATACTATGCTGATGGTCGGGCGGATCTGCCCCCATCGTCTAGCGGTTCAGGACATCTCTCTTTCAAGGAGGCAGCGGGGATTCGACTTCCCCTGGGGGTAGGGTACTACGAAAGGAAGTTAATCATGGATTATAACTAAACCTAGAATTAATTCTTCCTGGGTCGATGCCCGAGCGGTTAATGGGGGCGGACTGTAAATTCGTTGGCAATATGTCTACGCTGGTTCAAATCCAGCTCGGCCCAATAATTCGCCGCTCCATTGAATACGATCTAACCAGTTTAATTTGTCCTCCAGAAATAGAAATGCCCTATCCGTCAAAATAAAGATCAACCATTTTTTTGATCTATCCATATTTTTTAATTAGTCATTTTTGACAATTTAAAAAAAAAAAAAAAAGAACCACCGATTACTAGTAATTATTGCTATAGTTCATATCCATGTGGATATGATATCAGTATATCATTTTTGTTTCTGTTACAACACGACGAGACGAATAGAATGTTCTTATAAAACCATAAGAATATGTATGCCATACACCTCGCTGGGATTGTAGTTCAATCGGTCAGAGCACCGCCCTGTCAAGGCGGAAGCTGCGGGTTCGAGCCCCGTCAGTCCCGAACTAGGATCCGATGAATTTATCAATTCATCTCCCACTTTTTAAAGATAAAGTGGGACAGGGAGCAAGATCTAAGAATCCTTATTTTTTTTTTTTGTTTTTCGTTTCACATTAATATTTTTATATTTATCATCAGACAAAAGAAATGCGGGAATTTTCATTTCTTTCACTACGGAATAGTACCGATTGATAAGGAAGAGACATATCTAGATTGATTGGTACGATCGGTTATATTACTCTATGTCAGTATTTTTAGAGATACCATATTCGTTATTCATTTGACTTTATTTTTTGATTGTTCTTGAATAATGAAATGGAGTAGAGTGCCCAGCCCTTTTCCAACTCCGACTTGTGTATCCTCTATTTTTAATTAAAAAAATCTATCTCATTCAAATTGCATGCTAATTTTTTATGTATGTGTTCTCCCCCAATCCAAGAAAGAGAAGAGGATATTATATTAATTAATTCTATTAATAATTAATATTAATTAAATCTATTAGTATATAATAATCTTAATTAAAATTATTTCATTTTATTTATTATAAATAATAAATAAAAGACCAAGCAAGGTACCCCTTTTTAGTAAATATGTTGGAATATTAGATCTTTTAATCCGTCCTTTTTCCATCTCACTTATATTGTTTGGGTTTTAGGTGTGACCTGACCCATTGAATACCGGTCATCTGATACCTCGTCGGATACTTAAATTAATTGTCTGTATTAAGTAAGTAGAACGAAGAAGGTAGGTTATAGAAACGAAAGAATGGAAAAGGACGAAAAATTCAATAGCATTCTATATTGGAATTGGATTAGAAATTGAATTTTTGATTTAGTATGGATAAAAAGTCTTCCTATGTTATACTATTAAATTCTCGACAATTAATTGATTTGATAGATTAGATCTATTGTTATTCATAATATTTTGATCCATTTGGCATCATCAGGATACAATTAACTTATTGAATTTACAGGAATCAAATTTTTCATCTCTATGGGATTAGATCCCGAGTTATTGTGAAACAAAAAAAAATGAGATTATGGAAGTTAATATTCTCGCATTTATTGCTACTACACTGTTCATTCTAGTTCCTACCGCTTTTTTACTTATCATTTACGTAAAAACAGCCAGTCAAAATAATTAATTTTAATGAAACTCGAATTATTAGTTCTTGTCAATAATTGAAGAAATGATGAGATAGTGTGTAGAAAAAACTATAGATATTATATCTATAGTTTTTTCTACACACTATCTCATATTGTATACAGATATAATATAGGTTTATATAATATAAATCAATTTAAAATTATGGTAGTGTCTCTAGAGTCCACTCCTCCCCCATACTACGAGCGAAAGGGAAAATGTAAAGACTACCATTAAAGCAGCCCAAGCGAGACTTACTATATCCATGTAAATTATGTCTCCTAATCTCTATCAAGGAATGATTCCACTATGATTATTGATCAATAATCATAGTGGAATTAACGGCGCAGAGTCAAAATGGGATTCTGATTTAAAACGATTGATGCTTCAAATTCAATGAAGCTAATCGTAACAAATTCTCTATTATTGTATTGGATTTTCGGTAGAAGCGAGCCGTAAGTACAAATACGATACATATACCCTTGTCTTTCTTATATCAATATCAAAGGAGTCTTTCTAATAGTAAGATCCATTGTTTCTTTTGTTACCTTTTGTATAAGCAAAAGATATAAAAATATATAGAAAAATTTACAGTCTTTTTTTGTCTTTGTCTAGAACTTACAGATTCTAAAAATTTTGTCAATCAGGCGACACCCAGATTTGAACTGGGGATAAAGGATTTGCAGTCCCCCGCCTTACCACTTGGCCATGTCGCCAAATCCGATCCAAAATAGGAATAAAAATATTATCTATACTCTATTATTCTAGTACTAAATTTAGTAATTTTATTTTTTGAAAGAAAAAAAGGGGGTTTCCAGTCATAGATTGAAAAATTCAGGCAGTAACCATTTCATTTACCTAATTTATGTTGAATTAGTGAACTCAATTTGTATCTCAAAGCATGTGTTTCCTTAATCGCATAAGAAAAGCAAATAACAAATCAGTATAAATTATTTTAAAATCTTAATTTTGAATTATAACACCATATATGTGTATATGTAAACCCTAAAAAAGAAATTGTTACACAGAACAGAGGATCTCTCTCTTATTCTTATGCACATATTCCTAATAAAGAATCAGCATATTTGAATTTTGAATTCTATTTAATTCTATTCTAATATATATATAGAATGGTAAAGGAAAAATGTTTTATTAATTCCTGTCGCAAATTTGAACTTGTGTCAAAAATAATCTTCATTCTTACGTCTCGTTTCCGTTCATACGTATGAAATAGAGATATAGAGTTGGTTAAAATTTCATGTGATTCAGTAAACAGAATATACATTCCATTATTGGCTCACTCTTCATCGAACTAACCTAACCATATGAGTCGATCTAGCAATAATGGAATTTTTTCGATTAAAGAGGAAAGTTAAGATGCTCCGGAATAAAAATGAGGAAATGTCCACAATACCAGGATTTAATCAGATACAATTTGAGGGATTTTGTGGGTTCATTAATCGGGGCTTGGCGGAAGAATTTCATAAGTTTCCAAAAATTGAAGATACGGATCAAGAAATTGAATTTCAATTATTTGTGGAAAGATATCAATTGGTAGAACCCTTGATAAAAGAAAGAGATGCTGTATATGAATCACTCACATATTCTTCTGAATTATATGTACCCGCGGGATTAATTTGGAAAAGCGGTAGAGATATACAAGAACAAACTGTTTTTATTGGAAACATTCCTCTAATGAATTCCCTGGGCACCTCTATAGTAAATGGAATATACAGAATTGTAATCAATCAAATATTGCAAAGTCCCGGTATTTACTATCGTTCCGAATTGGATCATAACGGAATTTCTGTTTATACCAGTACTATAATATCAGATTGGGGAGGGAGATTAGAATTAGAAATTGATAGAAAAGCAAGGATATGGGCCCGCGTGAGTAGGAAACAAAAAATATCTATTCTAGTTCTATCATCGGCTATGGGTTCAAATCTAAAAGAAATTCTAGATAATGTTTGTTATCCCGAAATTTTCTTGTCTTTCCTGAATGATAAAGAGAAAAAAAAGATTGGGTCAAAAGAAAATGCAATTTTGGAGTTTTATCAACAATTCGCTTGTATAGGCGGGGATCCGGTATTTTCCGAGTCCTTATGTAAGGAATTACAAAAGAAATTTTTTCAACAAAGATGTGA